TGGTGTCATCAAGAAGTTTTCGACGAACGTAGTAGCGGCCAAAAATGAAACTCTTGCATGAAAGACCGGATTTGACGCAAGATGAATGGCGTTGGGCAAATGAAACCCGCGATCAGAAAGTCACCAACGGAGCCATACAATCTATCTAGTAGTGTGCCATGGCAGGTACTCCGCTTCGGCAGTGGAAGGAGCAACTGTCTATTGCTTTTATCTCATCCAAGATAGTGGAGAGTCTCCCCAAAAAATAGAGAAGCCTGTAGTTGAGCACCTATCTGAAGGCCCAATCGGCATCAGTAGTTGCACGCAACTCTAAAGAAGACGATGACGGAAAAAAGGACGGCTCGAGAAAAGGTACCTCGAATATATCTAAGAATCCGATGAACTGCTGCAAAGTGAACTGACCGGGGGGCAGCCGGCTGACTTTCTTAAGAAAAGCCATCTGGGCAAGAGATCGTCAGATAAACCAAACTGCCGACCTACTGTCTGTACTGCGTCGGATCAGATAATGGTGAGCCATCAGTCGGACGGAGTTTAACGTAAAGCTCCAAGGGAGTGTCAACACTCATCATTGAGTTGAGCTCGAGTGATCAAGTCATGACGTTATTTGATCTGAGATACCAAATATCCACGAGGAGAATGTGCGATGCGACCTCCAAGCCAAGAAAAGGCTTAGGGCGCGTCAGCGCCTTCATAGCAAATAATTGATGAAGGCGACACTCGATCAGCGATATGGTAACGGAGTAATCACCAGTCAGTTTGATATCATCAACATACAACAACAGAATAGCACGTCCTCGAGGATAAACTGATACGAACATGGCCGAATCATGATCACTCCGAGCAAACCCTGCCTGGATAACCACTGTGCTTCAAAAACCGACGCTATCGGGGCTTGTTGAGACCATAGATCGCTTTGCGTAAAGGACAGACAAGAGAAGAAGTCAGAAGGGCATAACCTGGAGTCCGTCTTTTCTAGGTGCGCATCTCTATCTACTAAAAGTAGGGGTGGTTGCCATAGATAGATTGGGTCATTCGTAACCTGAGCAATAACCGATGCTACTACAGCAATAACGGAAATAACCGATGCTACAGCAGAAACTACAGCTATACGTGGCGGCCCCACACGCAGCTTTGTTTAACAAGCATCACCCTTCCTTTCTTTTCAAATGCTTCCTCAGTCAATCAGCAGCTTATTCGATTCCTATTCTTATTAAACATCTGATATAGATGGTGGGAACAATGAAGCAGATTCTTCATCTGTAGGTTGCAATCCGTATGATTTCTTCTCGATCTCCTGCTTGTGTTTAACCTCGCACCTAAGCATCACGTTCCTAGGGACAGAGACATCTGCGCTCTAAGGCAATCATAGTACTGCCAGCATGGTTACATCGTTCTGCGGGCAAGCTTCAACTTAAAAGTCACCTGATTTGGCACCAGCCAAAGGAGTAGGAACAGCTGCTGGGGAAGCACCATTACCATCTATGGGAGGTTGAATAGCTGCATAAGTAGTAGTAGGAGCATGGGCACTGGGAAAAGATGAAATCGATCCAGCTCTGGTAACAAAGCAGTAGGCAAGCCGCTCCATACCGCCCGAGACTTTTTCCCCTCGGAGCGCACCATGGGATGCTTTGTGAACAGCCCCCTCTGTTCAATACCGATACCTGTCAGATTCCATAGCTGATGAATCTCTTTCTTTTTCCACTCTTTCGCCGTCACGCAAGACGCTTTTCTGGCACAAACCTAGTAGTTATTTGTCCTGCTGATCTTGGGTGAACTGATGACACTGATGCTCCAAGACCAAGAGTTTTCACAGCCAAAGCTATTGAAGCTGCTCCCTCCCATGAATCACAGCTTTCTGGACGCACTGCTTGAACACCATGGAGCAAGATAGAGCTCCTATCCCAGTTGATCGAGCTGAACCCACCCACCGCCGGGCAGGTGCATCAGCCTCTTCTTTCTAGTTTCCGACAGGGCTACCCGCACTAGCCTCTGACCTCTACTCCAAAAAGGGAAGGTGAGGGGCTTACTTAGAGACGGGTAGATAGACTAGACCAAGAAGAAGAAAAGAAAGCGCAGCTATACTAGGTTCCACCCATACCGACCGATTGTCGCTTTGCTATCTTTTTCGAGTGCAGTGAGTCAAGTTGCTAGTTAACCTTACCGAGGCTACAACACCTTTCTCAGGCCTTTGGGAAACGAATATAGGATCTGTAGGCCATCGATCAGCCTAATGCGTCCCATTCCCCTGCTTGCTGCCGAACTAATAGATTCATAAATCTTTCCTTCTACGATTATAATCCACTAGGCTTTCTGGGGCTACCCCGAGATCTAACATAATAATCAAAGCTAGGGCGACGAAGCCTATCATCTGAATTCCATTTCTTTCACCACTTGGAAATGGGTAAGTAAGCTCCTCGAGGCCCATCTATGAGTCTGTATCGGGTGGCATATCCTTGCTAGCTGGCATCACAATCTGCATGACCTTACCAATGCGCCCCGCCTGCTGATCAACCAAGTGTACTTCGGCCACGACTACTACCTCGTGCTTTTGCTCCTCACTCAGTTTTTTGGGTATAGAATTCTTTGGCAAGAGACGCTTCTTTTGATCTTCCCCTTTATCTCAATGGATTTGGAAATCTCGAATCATTCGTATTTGATCTAAGCACGTAGGTTCGTTCCCACTAAAACTTAAGCAGCTCTATCCATAGAATGCCATGGTGTAGTGTAGGAAATGCCTTCTTCTCATTCTATCAAGCTACGAATAGGCCATGGTACCTTTCTGTTTATTTTCAGCACTAGACTCCACATCAGGATAAGCTTCTTTCTATTAAAGAAATGTCGATTTCCCTCTGTTTGAGTAGGCTCGCGATAGATTAGATTATACGCATGAGGTAGTAAAAGCGAGTTATAAGCTCTTTTCTCTAAAGAAAGTAGGCTTCTAGCAAGGCCAACTCTATCCTGCTCAATCCCATGCTTATCATTTTCACAGATATGAATTCAATGTCATATATTAATGGAAATGGTTTTCTCCTCCGCCTTTCAAGAATCTCGCTATTCAAATAGCACAGTATCAAATTCAATCCATAAGTCATGCTGGTCAATCAATGACAATGATAAGCTCTAAAAAGAAAAGAGTCTATAGCTCTTCGACACGTTTTATATCTACTTCAGTCATACTTTATTGGAGGACGCAAAGGAGGAAGGAATAGAGATTAGGATCCTAGCCTTGTTCCGTTTGAAGTTCCTAAGAAAGGTTCCAAAATAAAGGGATGCTAAAAACAAGGATTTAGAGTCTTATTAGTCCATCAATCTACAGAAAGGTAGGGAGGCATACCTGTGTGAAAATGGAGTGTAAAGCATATTCTAGATATTTCACTTCGAATTAGTTTCTCTTAAAAGAGTCAAGTCCCCAGGGTTCCATAAATTCCACTTGAATCAAGTGGGACCGGGAGATCGTTGTTCATTCGGTGCTTGTCCTTCCCCTAATAAGTACCTACCAAGAATTGGGACAGTTAGTTCAAGCGGTACCGAATCACAAAGAACAGTTGAGTTTTCTAATTCATCTATTATTATAGCTTTTTTCATTTCTAGAATAGCGTTGGAGACGGGACACACATTTCTGCCAGAGTTCAAACAGCAAACCAAATACGTTATCGTGGAAAACGAGCCAACACAGAAGAGTTTCAGTGCTTTTGATTTGAACATGAGTTTCACATATGTCATGCTTGGTTGGGAGGGCAAATGAATCTATAATCTTTCTGGAGACAATCACTGAACCGGAAAATGGCCACTATCGTCACACAGAAAATACTATCTTGTGGACAAACGCTCTACCTTTATCCCAGGCTTTCTTTCTCCTTACCGTGGGGAGCGGTACCACTTGCGTGATTATAGAGAAGAAGGCGGTGTCCCGACCACAAGAGCGGTTTAATTACTTGCACTCATCATTGAGAAATGTTATCGAGAGATGTTTTGGTGTCCCGTTTTCCTATTCTCAGGGACATGCCCTATTTCTAGTGGAAGCTGAAGTACATTGCACTTGCCTGCTGTGTTATCAAAAACTTTATTAGAGCGGAACCACTAGCTCGTGATAATTTGTTTTCCGAAGATGCGTGCGACCTTATTTTTTATGATTCGAATGGAGTTGAAGGAGCCAGTTACATCAGCAGAGCATGAGGTGGAATGTGTGAGTTCAGCTGATCTCCGTCGCAAGAATCGTTTTCGAGATCGATTGGCACAACAGCAAAGAGAACTACAATTCCAACTGGATCCAATGTTCTAGCGCCTCATTCTTGACATCCTTGCATTACTCTCTTCCTTTCCTCCTTGCCCTAACTTGAACTGGCTTAAACAAAAATGGCCGGACTTTCTAATGATGGCACTGGCTCGGCTGGATCGACATGAACTTCTATTAGGACAGCAACTGGCTCGTTTGGAGTCCCAAGAAAGTAAACTGGCTAACCCTCTATTGCTTTCAATTAATAAAGAACAAGAGACGACTTTTTTAGTGCTTCCATTGAGCCAGATACAGATACCGGAAAGGTCAAGATTGATACTCGCTTTACTGCCTATAATCTCACGAACCTTTATACATCCCCGTCAGACCCTGACGATTGCTTGCTAACAGCTGATATAGCTTTTGCCCTATAACCCCTAAAGCCAGCTCTCTCTAAACCTATCATCTGCTAGATTGACCTTGCCAACTAAAAGAGGGATTCCCAGAGCCTTCCACTGAAGAAGAATACTACTTTAGACTCTCATCCCAGCCAGAGATAGACTACCTCTCACCCATTCCCACCTTGGAATGTAAACAAAGAGTCCTGTCTTGGGGAGAATCCTTCCTCATTGCCCTTGGAAATAAAAGAGCTTCAAAACTGGATTGAAAAAGTATCTTTACTGGGAATGGTCTTCCCCTGACTCGTACTATCCACTATAAGGACCATGCCTTTTGGCACTATATCCTTCCTTCAAGACTTTTACTACACTATGAGTATCATCTTTATGCATAGACAACTACATCCTTGGGCAAAAGGTAGACTCAAAGAGCAGCTCACTAACACAACCTCGACGATTCAATAGCCACGGTCGGACATTTACTTTTTACACTCACTTATCTACATATTGGCAAGTAGCAAGTAATATATATGCTATGCTTAGTACTCGAAAACGAGCTTAGCTTCAAAATGGAATAGGTGTAAACGCCCAGGAAAAGATCTCTAGTTAACAAAACCAATCCTAGACCTAGCAGACAAGGCGGGTAAGAAGCATACTACGCACCCTTGATCCTTTCCCCTCGCTCTGAACCTGTGTCTGCCCTTTACCCTGCAGCCTGGAGGGGAACTTAGACTGGCACTTTAGATGGCCGGGCACTCCTTATTTTCACTCCAAAAAGCTGGACAAGTAGTTGATCTCGGATAGCCTAACAAGTTTTTTTGCCCTCGAAAAGGGAGCTACTATCCCTGCTGGATTTCCAGAAAACGGAATGTACCTAGGGAACCCTATTGATCAGATCTGAGACTGAACCTAGTGATCTTTCTCCTGCTGGCAAGCATCGATACCTGTCTCCTAAGGAATTGATCTTATCTTTCATATACCAGGATAATAACCCCGAAGGACTGCAATTGGAAGGAATTAGCACTCACCATAAGCAACCGCAGAGAAGGAAAATGACTGGCCTTAGACGGAGGAAAGAAAGAGGTAAAGATACTAGCTTTTCAGAATTACTGATTCTGGCTTGCCCAAGAGGTCAGATACTAATAAAGGTTATGGATAGTGAATAACTACTTAGGAATAGGCAAATACTCCGGATAGATAGGCAAGAACTATTCCTTATCCATAGTCAAATACAGCTTACGCATAGTTTACTACATCTCCGAAAGAGAACAGAGATAACTACTTAGACTGGCGCTATCAACTACTTGAACTCTATTACAGTAAAAATGGAAGAAGTAACTACTTATGATTATGACATACCTCTTTCAGTAGCATCTACTACTTCTGATATTAGACTTTACTTGAGGCGGCAAAAGGGATTTAGGAAACTAAAGGATAGTTCAGTATAATACTCTAGAAAGGGAATATGCGCAGAGAAAAGGGTTTTTCTTTCGCCCAAGGCTTTCCTTAGATGACTAACTTGACTTTTCTTACTTAGACACTGGTGAAACTGCCTTTCCTAAACCTGCTTTCCTAAGCTTTTTTGAGAAACTCTAACTAGTCTTTTTTTTCAAGGTATCTCCGTAAGGTATCCTATCTATTACTACTGGTATTGTAAGAACTGCTAAGCCCTTTAGATCTATATCTATCTTACTATCGAAAAGTGCTTCTACTCCTAATAAGCAAATTCGCTATTTTCGTATCATTCCTTCCATGCTCAAGGGCTATTGGGCATTCTCCTAACAGTACTAGGGTATTTAATACAATGATAGAAGTATTAGGATTAAGACTAAAAAGAATACCATTCATACCGAACTATCCTGAATAAGGTGGATTGGCTAAGGAGGCGGAAGTTCCCAGAGAATAGGTCCCGGTCAATCCCAATCCCTCATTCTGAGAATAGTGATAAAAGCAGTTACTTTATCGTCTAAATGTCGGAAAAATGGATCCTATCCTCCGAAAATTCCATAAGATAAAGCCTGCCAGTTGTAGTTCCCGGTGAATATGGATAGTAGTCTAATTCCCGGCCCGCATTGTCAACTTTGATTCTCGTAGCCCTTTTTCCAGATTGGATCCTCACTTTACTTTGGTCGTAGATAAAGAAGAGAACTTGTCGATTGGTCAAGCGATTCCAGATTCTTCTTCATTTGCAGCAGAGAAATAGCTGCCCAAAGGGGATCATTGAGCCGGTTACCGGTGGCTAAGAGCCTTTCCTTTTCCATACAAAAAAGCTTTCGTTGAGACAAAGCAGGCAGGGCAACTAAACCCAAGATGGAAGGAGTTCACCCCTTTCCTTTCTGTGTAGACGTCAGGATTATATAAATCCTTTTTTTTATATAAATCATAGCCCTCGTGAGGGAATCAATCATGGGCAGATGAAGTCCCCGTGCTGCTTTTCAAAATAAGGAAGAAATGCGTACAGGAAGGATGGGCTCCGGGTCACTCTCTTCACTGATTGATGCTTCGAAGCTTCCACCTTTAACTCGTCAAAGCAAACCTACTGAATGTTGAATCTCGATCGATGTCAGAAACCAACCGTAGAAAGAGAGGTCGAAGCACCTGATCACTCGTTCAGCTCGTTTTTCGCTCGTGCCTGTATGAATTGCGTAAGTCATTGTGTTTTGGCGGTGGAGAAGTACAGAAGTAAACAGTGTGTTAGTATTTAGTTGTGCGAAGCGTTGTTGACAAGACTTACTCAACTCACACCTGCTTCCGGTGACAACTACCACTCTCTTATGAATGGGAGGGTAGAGTACCAAGACATAGGGATTAGCCAGCGAAGGCGGTTTATTTAGTACCAAATATACGTATTTTGAATTCTTTTCAGTCAGGACAGTTCAAAGGCACGAGAGATAAGGAAAACTGAAAAGCTTCTCAAACCAGAGTAGGAATTCGATCAATCGCTATCAATGCCAGGAGGCAGATCAAGATTCATGGGAACGAGAACCTTTTCCGAGAAGAGTCAAGCGAGGGATAGGATAGATGAATAGGTTTAAGCCTTTATCCGCTTTTAGGGATTCATTTACAATTTCTAAGGCTTCGTTTTTCTCCGGCAAGCTGCTAGGGAAGCATTTATTCCCAAGCGATAGGGCTTATAGTTCAGATTGATGCCTTAGTCCACTCGGAAGATAGAACTAATAATGGAAAAAGATATGCTTAAGAACTCCAACAGTAAGTTGATCAGTTACTATCGGTAGGGACGGGAGACAAAACTGCCACTGATGAGAAAGCGATAAGAAGCCTGAAAGCGATTCTTACACAAGATACGATGACAGGAAGGGAGTTCGATCAGGAATGGAACCGGAGAATATGAAATTGGCTCTCGACCCAGGCCTTGCTTTGTTTACCTGTCCTATCGTATCGAATAAGGTTTCCTAGCCTAGCCCATCACGGTGTCTGCTACCGAAAGAGAGAATAGGTCTAAGGGCAGCATCTACTCGTTCATCGCTTGCCTCACCTCGAAAGAGGCATGGCTTCTCTCTTCACTCACTCGCCTGTTCGCCTGCTTCAATAGCATGGAAGAAGGTGTTCTAAGAGCATAGTTTCACATATACATGGGGTTCTTTCCATTCTCTTGATCAATAATTCACTTATAGAAAGTAGAAAGACTCTTATTTCGAAGATCCATATCTAATCCCACTTCGTTCATAGCGACCGCACTTCCCATGCGCGCTCTACTCTTCACTCTTGCTCACCTCTCTTCTTCAACAAGGATTTGCCGTTCCTATCTGTTTTTCAAGGTAAAAGAAGGAGCCGGCCGAATCAAATGGGGCTGCTGTTCCTAATGGTTTCATAGCTTTTGCGCGTATCGTAGGATTCGTACGTCTATAAAACGTAGTCCTCTATGGCTATTCCTGAATCGTGGGAAAAGGTATGCGTATACTTAAATTGAATTGATCGTCCCTATTTCGGGTATAGAAATGTGTTCAGTCTCCTTTCTCTTTTCGGGAGCAGAGCTTCAAAAGATGGACAGTAACGATCGCGTAAAGGAGGGCCCTACTAATACGGAGAGGGTTCCGCATGAAAAAGACAATCCTAAACTTCTTCGTTTCGTTGGTTTTTCCAAGGTCTTTTCTTTTCTATTTTTTTTGAACATGAACGGAAGTAGCGTAGGACACCCAATCCTCGATCAAACCTCTACTTCAATGAACCACGTCGCGTTCTTTATCTTTCTCACTCGTCGTTTCGTTGGAAAAACCCACGCCCAATATCATATTGACTCTCTCTCGTCCAATAAGACGAGAGTTACTTTATTCAAATTCTCTCCTTTCCAAAGCTCCACAAGGCTGACAAAAAGAGTAATAGGACAACAAGCAATCTTGCTTTCATTTATTTTGAGTTCTTTCTTTGTTGAGATGGAAATCGACGTTCTTTTGAAAAGGGCTAGGTAGTTTGCACGCAGGCTTCTTCATGAAAGGTAAAAAATAGACTTTGATTTCATCATCAACATGACTAGTCGTTCGTTTGAAGCCTTAAGAAACCGGCAGAGAAAGCGGCAGTTTTTTTTTTCCGAATGACCTGATTTCGAGAATCAACTAACCAACAAATCCGTAGCCCAGGTGATTCGCTGCCTCCCTCTCGCCAAACCAAAATGGGATGAATCTTCTCATGCAGCTTTTTTCTTATTCAGGGCGCTGCGAAGCCAATTTCCATCAAGGCAAGGGGGTAAATAAAATAAGGGGGAAGAGGAGTTGTCACGATAGAAAAGAGAAATGACTATAAGGAACCAACGATTCTCTCTTCTTAAACAACCTATATACTCCACACTTAACCAGCATTTAATAGATTATCCAACCCCGAGCAATCTTAGTTATTGGTGGGGGTTCGGTTCGTTAGCTGGTATTTGTTTAGTCATTCAGATAGTGACTGGCGTTTTTTTAGCTATGCATTACACACCTCATGTGGATCTAGCTTTCAACAGCGTAGAACACATTATGAGAGATGTTGAAGGGGGCTGGTTGCTCCGTTATATGCATGCTAATGGGGCAAGTATGTTTCTCATTGTGGTTCACCTTCATATTTTTCGTGGTCTATATCATGCGAGTTATAGCAGTCCTAGGGAATTTGTTTGGTGTCTCGGAGTTGTCATATTCCTATTAATGATTGTGACAGCTTTTATAGGATACGTACCACCTTGGGGTCAGATGAGCTTTTGGGGAGCAACAGTAATTACAAGCTTAGCTAGCGCCATACCAGTAGTAGGAGATACCATAGTGACTTGGCTTTGGGGTGGTTTCTCCGTGGACAATGCCACCTTAAATCGTTTTTTTAGTCTCCATCATTTACTCCCCCTTATTTTAGCAGGCGCCAGTCTTCTTCATCTGGCTGCATTGCATCAATATGGATCAAATAATCCATTGGGTGTACATTCTGAGATGGATAAAATAGCTTCTTACCCTTATTTTTATGTAAAGGATCTTGTAGGTCGGGTAGCTTCTGCTATCTTTTTTTCCATTTGGATTTTTTTTGCTCCAAATGTTTTGGGGCATCCCGACAATTATATACCTGCTAATCCGATGCCCACCCCGCCTCATATTGTGCCGGAATGGTATTTCCTACCGATCCATGCCATTCTTCGCAGTATACCTGACAAAGCGGGAGGTGTAGCCGCAATAGCACCAGTTTTTATATCTCTCTTGGCTTTACCTTTTTTTAAAGAAATGTATGTGCGTAGTTCAAGTTTTCGACCGATTCACCAAGGAATATTTTGGTTGCTTTTGGCGGATTGCTTACTACTAGGTTGGATCGGATGTCAACCTGTGGAGGCACCATTTGTTACTATTGGACAAATTTCTTCTTTCTTTTTCTTCTTGTTCTTTGCCATAACGCCCATTCCGGGACGAGTTGGAAGAGGAATTCCAAAATATTACACGGAATAGACTCATCGCACCGGATCAGTCTCTTAGACGGATGAGACTGATCACACCTGATCAGTGATCAATTCTGGCACAATGAATTTACGAGTTATTTTACACAATGAATTTACAAGCAGATGAAGTTGATGCAATGCAAGCAGATGAAGTTGATACACACTACGGAATTCTTTCTTCTTTTCTATTGCTTTTTTAGAAGAAAAAAGAAAGATAACTCAAAACACGTATTGCTGCTTCTTCACTCTTTGCTTGATCGCATATTCATGATGTTAACCCTTCTTCTATTTGCTGAAGCTGGGCATTGGTTGGGATTGAACCTACGGCACTACTTATGATGCTATCAAAGGTATTGAATCCGTAAGCTTATTGATCGCATATTGCACTTCTTTTCTGGAATGAGAGAGGAAAGGGTAGAGAGAGCGAGGATATGCTTAATCCGCTTTGGGAGGCATATGCATTTCAGTCTGCACGGGCTTACAAAGAGGCATTTGGATAGCACAGATAACCGAGACAGGAATAGTTGTCACGAGATATGAGAGGGAGAGTTTCTAGATGAGCAAGAAGGCGTTAAATATATAATGCAAAAAGGAACTACCTAATAAGCCAGCTCTATGGTTTTTGCAACGTTTCAACTAATTGGAAATGCCTGCTCTTCGATGTTACAAGCTAGCCTTGCTACGATTTCCATATAGGTACAGAAGATTGTGATACCCCTCCCAGAGTGTATGCTCCAGATGAAGCTAGCTTCCAAGCGAATGAACTGTAAAATCTCTACTCTTTTGCCATCTTATTCTTACTTAAGAAGCTTCTCTAGATCGACTTCTCTTTCTTCATTAGGCAGGCTGAGATCAAGGTTCGCCGCTTTGCCAGGACGAATAGAGTTAGCGAGCACGTAGCATTATCTATATCAGGAGCTAATAAAAGTCAAGAGATCCAATCCGTGCACTGGCATTTTTTAAGTAGCATTGGAAAGAACTTGCTTTGCATTTCATAAGAAAAAGCTGGCATTCAAAGACAAGGCTTGGGTAGCTTTAATCTGCTCGTGAAATTCCCTCTGTATGTCACTGAACACAGTTCAATATTTTTTTCGGAAGGTTCATATGCATGTTCCCATAAGCCTACAATTTGATTCTCGTCTCGTTCTAAAGTGGATTTGAACCACTCACTCCGTTTGGATTTAGAGTCCAAACAAAGCAGCCAGCGAAAGAGGATTTACAGTCCCACGCCAGCAGCCTGCCAGAACCTTTTTCTTGCTTGATTTTTATACGATTTTTTGAGCAACTAGCGCGAAAGCCGTTGCGCTAACGCGCATCCTCTTGCTCGGTTAATCGAGTTTAGGATTGCCAATTTGATTGGAAATTCTCTGCCGCTCCCTTCCGTCAATTGCTATACTTGCTTTAGAAAATACCTAGCATCGAATTTCCTTTCGGGAAGGGAATGCGATGATAGGGATTTTCGTAGGTAGATTGTGAAATGACTGACCATTTTAATGAATCCTGAAAGCAGGGTGACATTAGTCAGCCTCAATCTTACAAGCAAGCTTGACGTTTAGGTATGCGTATGCCTTCCTTGCTTAAGGGAACCATTCAGGTCAAGCTTGTTTGAAACCTGAGGTAATACCAGCCCGTCCTGATATCGTGATACGCTTATTTCGGGATATTATTGTTTTTGATTGTTTTATTCCTGTATTGCCTTTTTGTTATAACCATTGCTTTTGAGATAGAGTTTCCTCTCGGGGAGGGAACTCTATCGTTCTAGAGACAGATATTCTTTCCTCTCGGTACTTAGATTTTTATCTAATCTCTCATTCCTGTTTCCTTTGTTCTGCCGACTACATTGATTGGATACCGTTGGGCCTGCCTGCGCACTAAGTATACCGATTATCCTTTAAAGCCATTGAATTGCCTTTGCTCGTCCCTTTGATTCAATCCTTCTTCTCCTCGAAAGCTACAACTATAAAATATATTCTTATTTGCCGGTGCGAACCCTTCTTTTGAATAACAACCATTGGCAAGACCAGCAAAATCCGAATACTAATCCGAGGAAAGCCCATCCCTACTTAAAAATGCTGTAGTTCCTCGAAATCCTCTACTAGTCATTGGTTTCAAAGCAAAGGTATCCGGTATAGGGGGTCGTGGGCAGGTTAGTGTTTCATTTCGATAGGTGATAGTGGTATACCCAAACCATATGGTATAGGTCTTGGAAAGGAAAGTAAATCAAGTCCATCTTACAGGATTTCTTCACTTGCTTGGGCTTAAGCGGTACCAGTACCCGGAGAATAGTTCAATTCTCTTTCTCCACATGACACCCTTGTGTTGTCAAACTAATGAATCCCTCTCCGCCCCTGCTCCGACAAAGCAATAAGAACTAGGGTATCCACCCACCCGCCAGTTCGAATAGCCGGTTTCCTCCCCTTCCGCTCAAGCTTAAGGTTCTGGGCTACGGCTTCCGGTTCCGTATTCCGATTCGTCTTCGGATAGCATTAGAAAATCCCTTTCATGCCTTGCCAATACAACTATTATTTTTCTTAGCCGAGGAGCCGAAGCAACAACCTTATCTACAGCCGTCTGCAACTATCAATTCGTAGTCATATATGTTTCGTACGAATATCGCTAGCCCTTATACGCTAGGGATATCCTTCAGCTTCCTGCTTCCGCTTCTTCTATATCTGATTCAACCTTAGCCGAGGAGCAAGAAAACGGATGTGCGAAGGAAAGTAGGACTTTTGACTACGGCTGGCATAAAAAGTTCACTTTGATCGTACACTCTACTAGGCAAAACTGGTGTGAGTGGTTTTGACTACGGAGGGCATAAACAGTTTAATATGGAGAGTCGGCTGAGTTTAGGACAAAAAGACAAGGCGTAGTCTTTTGAGTCTGATCAGTCTAGTGTTGCCTATGTTGGGTAGGAAATCAAAGAATCAAAGCCCTCGACGTTCCTAACAGCTGTTGAGCTCTCGAAGTATGAGATCCTGAATGCATCCTCTTTCTTTCCACTTCATCTTGGGAATCTGGAATGGTTGTTTATGGCTGGGTGTGACAGATCAGACTGAGTTTAGAATCAGACCTTCTATCTATCTAGCTGTATTGCCACTCCAACGGTTCTTTTTCTTTGATTATGCCCCGTATCTCTCTGAGCCTATTTGATCTATTTGCTATATCCAAGTTCGAGTGTGAAGTTCGCTCCGGTTGAAGTGTAGGGCTTCCTAATTTCTGCTTCGTCCTCCTGCACACTAGTATAGAAGGTTGGCCCGTCACCGTATACCATCGTAAGATGAACTGGAAATTAGTAGTTTCAACCAGTTACACAAAATAGGCAAGTTGAGTTCAGCGTGTGTTGCCTCCAACTATAACGAGGCCCTTTGACTTGAGGTACGATTTACCTCTTAACGCGCTTTCCTGCTAGAAGAAGTGAGGGTGATGTCCAATGACCTGTTTGAAGAAGCTTGCTGTGTAGATAGGTATCCGTTTCGTAAACCTAATGTAGAACCTGTAAACTAAAGACTTGACTCCCGGAACCGCAGCCATTCAAAAAGCTATCAATCTGATTCGAAATACCAAGGTTCGAAGACCTCTGGGGCATATCAAAGTACTTTCACTTGCCCCACAACAAGAATTTCTAGGGTATGTGAGTGGTGTCGGACGCTATAGGGGTTTGTGTATTCACATCAGGAGAAGAAATAGGCTCTCATTGCTGCTGGGATAAGACAAAACCTTCTTCCTTGATCCATGGCGTCACCGCTGCTATATTCATAGAGTAATTCTATTGGCTGGCTATGATTCCAGCAAATAAGTCTTGGGGTCATTCCGGGCTGATGCTTCCTAATTCTGCCTAGCTTTTGCTCCATTCATCACTATGGGGCACCACATATATAAGCATTGGGAGATCGATCTAATTCTACCAAAGGCAAAAGAAATGGGAAGCAAAGTGTTGGTTATCTAGCTAGTATAGAGATGATGCAGTATCTTCATTGGCGAGACAAGCAAAGAAGTAGATTCAAAAAAGCAAAGTCAAGCAAGCAGCAACATTGGTGACTTTATTGAGTCTTGTCCTAGTTGATCTGGAAATGCCCGAAGAAGCCTTTGACTCATCCAATGCTTAATTGGTTGTCCTAATTTCTTTCTTGAAAACATGTACGAAATGAAAGACTTATGTGAATAAGATCCAATTCTATGATTCACAATTGATCGATAGCTCACAAGCTACCTGCTTATAGGCGGGGCATCAGTTGTAACAAACAGGGGAGTCAGGTAAGAAGAATCAGCCTCGGAAAAGAAGAATTCAGCGCTCATATCCTCGTTTCCAACATGCATTCGTAGGCAAGTTTATAAGGTGGAGGAAGCAACTGTTTTGAATCCTGCAAACAGAACGTTTGAATCAGTCTATTGATAAGTAAGCACTTGAGCCAGAGAGACAAGCAACTATAGGTATAAATCATTCAGCAGAAACTCTTGGTTTCAGTTCAGCAGTGTTTACGACGCATTGAGCAGAAACGTTGAAATAGAAGCAGAGTTCTGTTGGACTTTGTGCTTGCCTTTGAAGGAGGAAGAGTGCTGTTGCTATAGCTGTTCCTATTTCAACTAGGTAGGCCTTCGGTATTCATGCTTCCTTCTATCAAGAGCATTGTGGCAGTACGAAATCCTTCCTCAGCCTTGTTTATAATTTTCACCGGGCATATCTTATTTTTGGACACTTGCTGCATTCTAACCCTATCGCTTAACCGTTCGCTTCTTTCCATTGCTTCAACGCTTGTTTCAAGCAATAGTCAAGAGTTACTAAAGTAGTTTGTCCTATTCAAAGCTATAATCAGTGACTAATATGCACACAACAATAAAGACAGTTGTTTTTTCTAGTGAGAAATCGAGTACTGTTTTTACACAGCTATAGCGTCTGTGAATTTGACAGAAAAGCAAGGTTCAAAGCCCACGGAGCGGTAGGTCGACATTCCTTCTTCTTTCCAAGCTTCTGGTGGTATCTATACCTTTCGAGACCAAGCCCTGCTACAATTCATTGCTGGAAGAGACTGCTAGATTGATTTTGAATAGTTCGCTTCAGGGTTGTAGATAATGCTCTATCAAAGAGCGCCAGCGTACGTGCTCGAAAGCGTTAGTCAACTAGCTACTTGTCCTTGGTTTTCTCTAGTGTGCCCCTTCATTCAATCTCTAACTCAATGTCTACCCACATACCTTTCCTTTCTGAATCAGAGCTTTGCTTACACATCTAATTCTACATTTGACCCATTTGACAGATATTTTCTAAGGCTGAAATCACACAGTTCTTATCCCGGCATCTTACTTACTATTTTGAAAACGACTACTCTTTCCTTTTCCTTTAGGGTTATGGGGTGATAATCTCCCGTTGCTATGGGGGAAGTCACTGAGAGCTCTGAGTCGGATGAGGTGGAAACTTTGCTCTTTCTCCTTGGCCGGAAGGAAAGAAACTTGCTACCTTCAGGAAGGCTGTTTCCCTCGGCTAGATAGAATGGATATCCATTTGTTGAGAATAGAAATAAGCCTCCCTCCTAGAGATGCCCCACTATCAATGAGAACCTTTAGGAAACCTAACACACATCTGCGCCGTAAAGAACTCTTGATCAGCTTGCTCAGTAGTCATAGCTTAACGGAAGGAAATCCTCGTTCACTACCTACATGCTCCACCGGGGGTACGCCCCAACCCGATCTTCCATAATGCATCAAGCTAGCCTTAGGCACCAATTCTCACACACCAATGCAAGGGAATTACGCCGATGAGTGAAACCCCCCTTTTATCAACTGAACACTTCCCCTTTCCTTGAACCAGAAACGGCAACCGGCACGGGGAATTTATTTATTCTTTTTGAATATACGAATGCAGGTAGTTACTACTCTTCCTATAAGATAATATGGATGAGATCCTATACATATGTATGAGACTTCTAGGCAACAGAGCAATAGGCATTGCCCGAGTACTAAATCAAGGCTCCCGCATGAAGGTAGGAAAGGTTGCTGTCAAGATGGTGATCCACAGTAAGAAGATAGTATGTAACTAGAGGGCGAGAGTTGTAAGCCAATAGGGGGAAGTAGAATGCTCAGGTGGGAGGAATCCAAGCCTAAGCACCGGATAACTCGTACAGAAGGATAGAGGAAGAGAACCGGGTGGCTTGACACCTGGTGATGTTAGAAAGAAGACAAGTGCTTATGCTTATAAGGAACCCCAAGGTTAGCTTATAGCTCTTGAGTCTTATCTTATGTGGAAGCTCCAGAGAAAGGAAAAATAGAGTTCCAACAAGGCTGGCCCAGTCCACACTTCTCATCACTCTGCCTCCTTCGGTAGGTAACTTTGACACCTAGGAAAGAGTTGATGGCATCTCAACGCAAGAAGGTAGAGAAGAATCCCTAGCGCAGATGTGCCGAGAGCAAGAAAAAACGGCTCCTATTTACCAAAGAAACTCTTTTGTTAGTTCTTTCTAGCAAACTGATGTAGGTAGGCTTCCGGAAGCAAGCTAGTTGGGAATGGGTTTGATAGCTGAAGAATGGAACATCACATGGTTCATAGTTGAGGAAAAGGCGAGACTTAACTGACCCTCGTTCTATATCTTGACAGGGCAGATCGCAACAGAAATGGCAGATACTACGTTCTCCCGCCTTGATAGATAGTTCTGCTAGAAAGCTCATTAGAAGTCGAATCAAACATTCAAACCTAAGGCCTTTGTTGTCCTGCTGAAAAAGCTTAGTAAGCCGGTCTTCGAGAAAATCCAGCTCTCGAATCGGACTAAAAGGAAAAGATATCCCTAGGTGGCAGAGCAGCCTTTAGAGTAGAGCTCACTTCCCCACTCTGTTCCTAATCTATGTCTTAATAAAAGACTCCCGATACCGGACATTACCCATTAGACTGATTGGACCACTTAAGAGGACCCCTTTGGCTTGGCTATTCTAGGCCTTCTTCTATTCGTACCTCCTTCCTTTTCTTCCCCCGCCATTCAAGCCAGGCCATCTCTCAGGCTTACAGTTTGAACTCCGAGTTCGCGGATTGATTTCTTGAGCATACCCTGAACCCACAGCCGAAGAATATGAATTGTTGAAGGTGGGTACAAGTAGTGTTTCACTATAGTGAGTTGTGGTTGGTTGTTGACCAACAGAAAATGGGAGAAAGAAAGATTCACAAACGAGGCGAATTCTCGAAAAACCAATTGTTGCACTAAGATACTTACGATTATGCGAGCTCACCTAAAGTCAGATCGAGGGGCGACACTCGATTTACTGTCGAGAAAAACAATCTAGACTAGACTAAGAACTCCCTGGAAGGATGAGAGCTCAAAATCTCGATCAACACTATTTTATATCTTACTAAATATATTTATTTGTCAAGCTTTTAGACTTTGAAGGACTAACTTTCTTCTTAAGAAAGAAAGAGGAAGACTATTGATCTTATAATACGTCACCGGTGTACTTACTTCAACACAAGAAGCATGGGCCTCTTCGATAGAAGCACTCTCTTTTCTTAGCCCCGTCCCCACCTTTGTTTTCCGTAACACTAACTTTACCCTCAAGCCAAGTTAAGATAGTGAGAGAGTGAAAGGCACAACTTCATCACCAAAGGAAGGAAGAGCGCTATCCTAGTCAAGAAGAGAAGTTCTCGAGATATCTATGGTGAACCGATGTTGCTTAGGGCGGGTGACCATCTTATGATTGAAGATAAGCACCGAAAGCTTTCCTGGTGAATGGAAGTGAGGCGTTCGGAACCTATTCTAGTAGAGGAACCAACCCTAAGAAAACCTGACCAAAAGATAGCTACGTTCCCGTCACTAACGTTACTTCGGAGTATGTGGCTGATCCGCTGAGAAAAGACGGGAAGGCAAACAGAAAGTACCACTTTTCTTATTCTTAAGTTAAGATGAATCTATTGAAGAGTCAAGGTTTCCAATGAGCACGGATGAGGCGAAGCATCGATCCCTAACAAGCGAGGTAAGCGCACGGATACAAAGGAATCTTAGTCTATGTCTTGGTCACCCAGAAAAGTATTCAGAGATAGTTGAATTGAGGGACCTCTACTTTACGTACCTCTGTAGTCTTAAGAGAAAGTAATACACTCAGTCTCACCGTTGGAGGATTTAGTGGAAGATCTAGGGCGTTAGCCAGAAGCCCATAGAGAGAGAGTCAAAAGCCTATAGCACTGCAGGAAGACCAAGGTCTCGATCGACAGATCTAGTGGTCACTCACCGTCAATATTTGATTCTACGGCCTATGCTGATAAATTCAAATAGCAATAAAACAATGTTCCTGGGGAAGCCCTAGCCTTGAAACAAGGGGCTTTACTAATATAATATAATATAATATAATATAATATAATATAATATAATATATATAGAAATGGAAATCTGATAAAGATGCCTAGTCTGCGCTGTTAGAATCCATTGGAGAAAGGCTTGCTCACTTCTTCATCTGTGAGATACTCGTATTATAATAATTTAGAATAATGGGATTGGACCTTAGCCGCTCGGGAATAGAATCCTTCACCACCAGGAAAGGCAATCGCCACGACGCTGACATCTTTTCATACGTACTAGACCCGGAGTACAGGCAAATTCGGAAGAAGCCGCTTACACGACTTCCAATACAGACAACTCAAGCAAGAGGTTTGACATCACTCCTGCAACTGCAAGACAAAGACTCAATCAAGAACCAGAGAAACTGAAATCAACCTTAGTAAAAGACTAGCTAGCCACATCCCCTGACTCTCAGTCTCAGTCAACTCAAGGTGAGAAGCGAAAGGCCAGCAACTGCACTAACTGAGGGACACATTGAAAGCAAAAAAGAAATAGAACTTAGACAAAGAACAATAATACGATACTGAAATCCGAGTCGGCAATGGGCCGGAGAAACATTCACTCGTTAGCGACTCCTACTAAACAGCCAGACAGAGAAGGAAAGCAATGGAGATTTTTCTATTATCTATTATACATTCCCTGAGAAAGGAAAGCCTTCGCATACTCGCCCTAGCTCTGAGGCCTTGTCAATGACTTTATTGCTTGGGTTAGTTGCCCTGGGTCAAAAGGGGACTACTCCTGAATCACATTAAGTATATAGGAAACGTAAAGGGAGATGGGAGCATCTCTCCATCCGACTTCTTCCTCTCACTCGGCCATCTCTCCCACATCATCCTATTATTTACCAAAAACTGACTGAGTGAATAGCGAGTTTTCATAAACCTAATAAAGTCAGGGTCGCTCATTGCTTCCATCCTCCTTTCCAATTTCATTGAAGCAACTCAAAGCGAGGTTAGGAAGAGAGCAAGCAGTGTCTCCTCAACGTTGGTGGGCCCGGAAGGGAAACCTCGGATTAAGCCAATTGCTATCATATCTCGTCGCATGGTGAAAGGCGAAATGCAGCGGTACCACAAGTGCTCATTCATTGGTCCAACCTAGAAGCTACTTGGGAAGACTATGAATTGATTGCAAGTAAGTATCATGGACAAGGAGGATTTTTAGGAGAAAGGAGATCCTCTCTCAACCCAATAGATGCAATGTAGGAAGACTAGTATCTTTAGTCCATGGGTGTAACACCATAAGATGGGATTGATGGTAATCTATCATAAATAGTTTCCCTTTTTGTCTAGATGACGTCCCCACGGTGTCTATAATTTATGTCAACCAATAAGAAATACCTGAAAGAAGATGCGTAGGCCTTCAATCATGGTGCAATGAATATCGTAGATAGAGTGATGGAAGAAGTTCGATCTCATATAGCTAGCTGGAGTCTTTCTTTTCAAAGTGAAACGATTTTCCTTTTACGTTGAGATATTTGAATTGGATTTTCTTTCACCACTACTATCGTAACGCACAGAAAACACTGACGTTTCCGCTCGCTTTCAACCACTGCCACTTTACCTGAGCACTGTGACGCAGTCGGTCAAGTATTGAGGCTAGTATATCAAGGACTTATGAGAACTGAAAAGAAAAAAACTAGGCAAAGGAATTATCAAAGTTCATTGAGTTAAGGGAGGACCATTCGTGGGGGGTTCGTGGAAGAGTTGGGTTCGATTCCCTTTATACGCGATGTGGCGAAAAAGACTGATTCAACGAAATATGCCTGCATTAAGATTTAAAACGTGCCGTCTACTTCCAGGAAATGTTCGGAACAGAGAACTTTCTCTAATCCAACGCCGCATTCTCCGAAGATTGAGGAACAAGAGGAGATCCATTAAAAGAAATCTTTCTCAGAGAGAAAATCTAAACAGTAACATCAAATCACAAACTACACGAAAGTTGTCCCTTTATTATGGGGATTTACCCATAAGGAAGATGCACAGAGGAAGAGAACGAACTTCATATATCCCTTTTTTACTCAATCAAGAAACAAGATCGGACGTGATTCCGGTTCGTCTCCGTTTTAGTGACACTCTTCCTCAAGCAAGGCAGCCGATAAGTCATCGAAGGGTTTGTTTGAATAATGGACTGGTAACCATTACTCATTTTAAAGTTTCCCATGGTGATCTAATATCTTTTAAAGAAAATGACGCGAGAACCCGCGGTGAAGAAATAAGGAGATCTTTCTATATCGACATATCAGTTGGAAAAATCATAGGCAAATTCCTACCGGTCAGAATCTGGAGAAGAACAAAAACAGAATGGTTCCGCTTACTCACAACTCAGAGGGGATGCCGCTTACTACTCAAATCCGGGTTTTTGCAAGAGTTGCGTTCTTATATGCAAGAAGAAGACTTAGAAAGAACAAAGAAGTTTGGATCCGCAAAAGTATGCTTAGGCAGTTCCTTCGCTGAGCACAACAGAATGAAGAGGAATTTGTTTCATTTCAAATACTTCTTCTTATGGAAAAGAAGGAAGGAGGAAGAGGAATTGATAAGAACAATAGGGGAAGCGGAATGGAAAAGAAGGAAGGAGGAAGAGGAATTGATAAGAAGGAAGGAGGAAGAGGAAGGGGTAGAGGAGATCCTCAAAGTTATCGAGGAAAACGAAAACCGAAAAAGAGCAATAAGCCCTTTTGTTTACACAAAAAAATTATATAGAAATTCGACCTATTGCTCCGGATCCCCGTTTACTAGGAAGATAAGAATCAAAAGGATCGAACTACCTACTCATTATTCGGAGGTGAATCATAGAACACTAAAAGCTGTGGTATCTTATGGACCTAACATAGGTCACATCCCTCACGACATAAGATTGAAAGATCCAAACCTTCCTCTTCGGAGCGGAAACGGACGTGGCCAAAACATATAAAAAAAGATCGGCCTAGTCGCTCATAGGGACATATCTATCCGGATAGAGGATAGTCTAGATCAATTTTTATAAAAATATCTCTCTATATAGAATAGATAGGTATCTCTGTGGATAGAGATAAAGATAGGGATCCCTATAAATCGAAATATATGGAAAAAGTGCACTTTTTTACTACTACTACTATTTCTTAGACTTTTTCAAGGAAACATCGTTTTTTCGATTTTTACTGAATTGGTCGGAGCGTAGACGAGCGAGCAGAGCCCAGGAAAGAGGTCAGATCGTCATAGAGCAGTCGACTATAAGTATAAGACTGCTGGCCTGAGAGAAGGCAGTCTCTCTCGGGAAACATGGCCCAATTTCTCTTCTTTCTTTTCACACGGGCAACAATTGGGAATAAAACAGACCATGAACATGAGTTTAAAATGTAAAAAAAAGGTCTGAAAGACTTATTCTTTTTTAAAAGGAGGATAAGATAATTTTGAGATTCTTTGTTGATGTTATTATGTGTTATTTACTACCTTTGGCTTTGGGAAAAGTTTTCTACTTTTGAAGTTCTTGACAAGTCCCAAGTGGAGGAGATTAAGAGGTCATTAAAGAATTCTTCCTTTTAGTTCTCTTCGATGTATCGATCATGCATTCCTAAACCACATAAGCCGGGGGAGATGCGCCCCATTAGACAGCCTCATAAGGCAGACATCATTGTCATGGATACGGCTTTTGAACATCGTTTTTGAAGACATCTTTCTAACGTACTCCCATGGGTTTGTGTTTACTGAGGCAGCCCCATCCTTTGAAATCCCTGCACCACATCACTCTGGAACCCAATTCATAAGTAAGGAACTGGAGAAGGAGAAGTGAACCACTGAATCTGATAGGTCTTTCAGCTTAACTATATCCAGGCCCAAAATGGATTTTCCTACTTTTTTTGAGGGTGATAATCCAGTAGGATGGACAAGACAGTGTGAGAAATACTTTGATCTTGCTTGAGTTCCTCAGGGGATGTGGGTATCAATGGCCCCTCTTCATTGTTGTGGTAGAGCTTTTAGCTCGAAACATGCCGTAGTTCCTCGCTGGGACAGGAATAAGTCGTCAAGTAGGCATATGAACGGGAAAGGCTTTTTGCACGGTATACGTCACTAATAGCCGCCAATAAGATAGCTCATCACGAGAAGTAGTTTCCAGGTTTTTTACAAATAGGCTTGTAAAGTAGCTTGGGTCACGGAAAGGCATTTGTGGTGAGGCGCCTCCGGAATCACATAAAGTATGCTTTCCAGTCCAACTCTTCAGTCCTGCTCAAAGGTTGACCTGTCCGGCGGTCCAGAAGAATCGAAGGTAAGTCAAGGCGATCGAAAGCCTACATATGGTTGAGGAGACGAAGGGAGGATTGTCTTGATCATACTTCCGCTTTCTACCTTCTTGTTTGCAAACTCGTAGCTTCTTCAACACTCAGCCTAAAACAACCATCTTGAACAAGAATCTCTTCTTCAAAGCAGAATCTTAAATCAATGAGTCCTGATCTACACCCTTAGACGTCGATGCACTTACTCCTTACTCTATTTGGACTTTATGGCTAATGACTTACTTGAAAGATTCGTGCAGGTACATATACAACTGACTATACTACTAATAATAATAGTGACTCTGGTTCAACTTCTTACTTTTCTTGATCGTACTAGTACTAAATTAGAGTTGATTGAATAAGGAAGGCTGACACGCTTCTCGGTTGTGGAGTCAGTTCTCGGTGGTGGTTGCCTTCTTCTTTTTCTTAGATTGTTGATACATATTGACTTGTTGACTTGATTTGAGAATATACTTAATTTACTTTCTTTCATCGTTGACAGAAACTGAACTCAAGACAGACCTTCCAGCTTGATCTTATTGATGGATTCCTATCTCAAAGGATAAGAAAATGCTAGTAAATGCACTCAGTCAACCGAAAAAATGTATAAGAAAGAGTGCTTCTGGAGGGAATGTAGGTTTTAAGCGAAATGAAGCACTTAATCTCTTAAGATGGGCAATGGCTACTTGGCCTTGTTGATCCGGAATTGTCCCGCTCGCTCGTGAGAAGCCCCCGTTTTTCAATAAGCTCAGCATCAACCCTTTTCTTTGTAATATAATATGTGATCAACTTCCATTATCGTGCCCGTGTTCCCTGTTCCCTAACTGTTCCTGTCGACCAAAGCACTCTCATACCACGGCAAATTGGAAAAATAGACTTAGAATATTCTAAGCGAAAGAAGCTTGTTAAAGCTAATGATAAAGAAACAGATAAGTAGTTGTTGCAAGCTAGGGATGAAACCAATCAGACTAGCTACGCTGGCTAAAGAATAAAAGTATGAACCAACTGAAAACTTCCTTATAGTGGCAGCTGGCGAAGAGCTAGAGCAAGGAAAGGTTGTGTGCGCAATAGCTATAGCAATTGATCAAATCGAGTAGTTCTTTCGCTTGGAAGCTGAACAATGGATATAAAGATTCCTGTGTTATTAGAGCCTTTACCAATTACTAATTGTGCATTGGAAAAACAGTTACAATGGATTTCATTACAGGATTGCCCAAGATCAGATATATTGACCAGAGGGTAAATGCCTAGAAGGGAAAGCCAGCATGGTAGGAAGTAGGTTCTAGCTTTCATCAACCCGGAACGATAGTGGAGGCGAGCCCGGATCCAGAGATAGATGGTGCACTAGAGTCAAAACAAGAATCCCTTATCAAGCAAACCCGGCACTCCTTAACTAACTACTGTTCAGTTGAAAGTAGGTGGATCAATAGAAAGCCTCTTCAACATCGGCCCTCGTCATCAAGAGCAATCTGATCTCGCTTTGATTCATCAACAATAGGATGACCGATAAGATATGGTTACTGGTCTAGTCTGCTCATTTTACTTTCGGAGGAGAATGGCTTTTCTTTTTTCTTAGACTTAAGGGAGCAAGCTAGAATCCTGCTTTTCCCAAAGAGAGTGGGATGCATCTACCAACTTGTCCTCTCAATTGAATGTTACCAACTTGTCCATTAATAGTAAGGAACCCAGGGATATCGGGACGGGAACTTATCGATACCGATACGCTCAAAGTCTTGATTTGTCTAATACGGATATTGAACGGTATTCAGCGAGGGCTGCTGTCATTTCATTTCTATCACGTAATGCAAGAGAGGCAGTTTGTGTAGCTGTCTCCAATCAACATATCAACATATGGTACAGAGGGACGTTATCTACCCATTCTCTCTTCCTCAAGCCACATACGAGAAGCATAACATTTCATCTATATTACACTAAGCAAGAGACATGGAACGTATCCGTTACTAGGCGAAGGAAGAGGGAATCCTACTCATCACCGGGAATCCTACCTGACTGACCCCAACTCTAGGAAAGCTGGTGGATAGCTGAACGGAACAGGGAAAAGCTGTATTCATTTTCTGAAAAAGAATAAGTCCTTCCAATTGCGTGAGCCTATTTCTCACTTTTCCTACCAGCCCTACCTACATAAGTTTGCTATAAAGAACTGAAGAACGGCGCATCTTTAAGGGGTTAGATGAACTTCTTGCTTCCCTAGATGAGGGAAAAGGTGGATACCTGCTACTGTACTTACGTGAAGTAAGCTATTCCCGTCCGCTCAGCAAAGAAAAGTTAGCTATTAGATTAGTTAGGGTCCAGCTTTTCCCAATAGATTAGTTAGGGTATCTACCAAAACCATAGCTCGCTCCTCCTTTCTTGGGTTTCCTATGTTCCCTAACTGTCTGCTATTGCTAAAGCTCAACCTATGCCTCCGGCAAAGGCAAGACGGAAAGCAAGCTAGTTAAGGTTTCGGAAACAGGAATGCAACCAAGCTAACAACAAGAAGCCCTCAGGTCATGAGAAAAAGGAAATAATGGATCATCTGCATGGAAGGTCATCCCTATTCCTATCTTTTTATCCGACTGGAAGCTTGTAGCAGTGGAAGAACAGCAATTCTTGATACTTTTTCTTTATTCACTCAATCCAACCGCTTCGTCTAACATAAACCCTTGTCTAGGTCAATTGATACATACAAGCCGCATATATCATCTATACAATCCTTCTCTCTCTTATTGAGTCAATCTAGCATAGTTCAATCTTTCTTCTTCTTATAACTTTAAACAAGCTGCAAGGCGTTGCTATCCATCGCAATACCCACCCACAAGAAGTAGTGGCAATTCTCTTCCCTTTGCTGACTACCTTCACCTTGTGCTATATCTCGAGTGGACATAGCCACCCTAACAACTAACCTATATCTACTTGCTTCGGCCTTTATATATCTGCATTCTCTGCTATATCCACCTTTACTTGGTATTCAGTGCTCTGTTCTAGAAGTCTGTAACACCTGACCTCGAACTCCATTGGCTCCTTACCTCGAGCCGGGATAAGAAGATAGATTATTTGATTGTTTAAACGTGAGACTCATTTTAAGCATGTTTCAGTGAAGGAGAAGTAGTGATGAAGGTTTCGTAAAAGGAAACAGGAAAGCAAAGCGGGTTACCGGACTTGGGAAACGGAAGAGATCAAAAGCGAGAAGTGACTAGTTGGAAGTTCCTGAAAGCAGGGAAAGCGATAGTTGACTTTTCTTGAGAAGTAGGGACCCAAGAATTACGTATTACAAGTGGACTAGTATTCATAGGGGCCTTTTCTTTCGAGAAGGCTTACCGGATACTATGCTGGCCCCAATGCGAGGTAGTTTCCCTGCTTGTAAGATCCTGATTTTGAGTCAACCATATCACAAGACTTGCTTTAGCAGATCGTTTATGTTAGAATAAAGGAAGAACCTATATCGCGTTTGTCCTACCAGTCAATAGTAATAAGGAAGAACCTATATCGCATTTCACCCGGATTTCACTAACCGACAGAGATAGGGGACCTCTCTTCTCAATCAGCTCCTCCCGCTCCGCCTAACCTGGGTATAGATAGAACGTTGGTCCGTGAGGACAAGTATAGTACGCCCCTAGTTCTAGTTAAGTATGTCTTATTGACCGAAAGTAAGGATAAGCAGAAGAAGCAGCGAGATAAAGCAAACAGGATGCAGGTTTTGGAAAGAAGGAACAATCCTAGTCCGAAGGCAAGGACGGAAACAATAATATTCGTTGTTGGCCAATGCCAATATCAACAACCAGATCTTTGAGAATCGATGGAGCTTCCCCGCTCTTAGTTTGCTTTACAGGCCCACCACCTAGTAATTAGTCAGCGGATCCTTCCCCGATACAAGACAAGAAGGGTTATCCTATTAACCAGAGCAGAGCAACCAGTGTCTTCTTCCTCGACTGTCCTCTATCTGAGGGATAGCGAATAGGATCTTGGAATGCATCTATCTATTTGGGATGCATCCTAAGAAATGCTTAAATAATAATGATAGTTTAGTTCCATATATCATCTCGATACGGTCTACTTCCATACACCATAGTAAGTAAGGGGCTAGCCTGATATATCATTGGAAGTGTAAGGGTTTAGTAATCCCCTCCTACGAAAAATAATTAGTAAATGAATGTGTATGAATAAGATTTTTCTCTTCTCTATTTTGGATCGGATTTGGCGGCATGGCCAAGCGGTAAGGCAGGGGACTGCAAATCCTTTATCCCCAGTTCAAATCTGGGTGTCGCCTGACCCCAAAAATACTTTGGATTTCTTATTGTACTGATTGAACTCTACAAATTCTTGCCCTGCATAAGCAAAGGAAAAGAACTAGGCCTGTCGATACTGGATTTTTCTTATTTCATATCTTCAAGGCAAATCGATCCAATACCGTGGCTGATGG